ATCCTTGATCATGCGACATATAATTGTCACTATAAATCAGAACCAAAATCCCAACAGTTGTAATTAATATTGACATAATAGAAGTAAGTGGATCGATAAAGTAACCGAACTCAAAAGAAAATTCATTATTTATGGTCCAAGACCATACATTTTGATGAATGCAACTTAGAAAAATTTGTTGAATAGATAGATAGAGTGAAAAGATCATAACTATACTTAACAAAAAAATACTAAGAAAAGTCCACATGCGTCGAAGGTTTTTTGTTGCTGTCGGAAAAAGGAGAAGTCCAACTCCTAGTAAAATAGGTACTGGAAGTGGAATGAAAGGGATGATCCATGAATATTGATATGTATGTTCCATAAAATAAAAAATCCTTTTTATTTTATTCTTAATTTTATTATTTCTTATTCACTGGTTTGTATATATATATATATATTTTTTTTTTCAAAGGGGACAATAAAAAAGCACGTGATTTCAAACCTAAATACAAATGTTTTCGAATTAGTATAATCCTTCATAAATCTTTGAAAAGAAATATATATTCAAATAAAAAAATTAGAAATGATTAAAAAATCTTACTAAGTTACTGTCAAAAAAATTTATTTGTCTTTTTTTATTACTACTAAATAAAAATTTAGTGTGATTTTATGCAGATACAGAAAAAGTGAATTATAATTCCGTATTACAATAATTTATATACATATATTAAGAATAGAACAAAGATTTACACGACAAAAAAATACTTAATATTAATTATATAAAAAAAGCTTTACCTAAAACAAAGTTATTTGAGTTTGATTATTTAGGATTGTTAAGGAATGGATTTTCATCATGGAATTTAGTGATTGTCTTCCAGTACACTAAGTGAGCTTTTTTTATTTATATTTGTAAGAAAGATTACTCTAATCGATATGTTTTTTTTACATATTATGTGAAGAAATCTTATAAGTTTTTTGATAATAGAATCTAATAGAATCTATCCGTATAGATTACTTAAATGAGTACTCTCGTACGGATTTCAAACGTTAAAAAAAAAAGTAAAAAAAACAGTTGGGTTTGAAACTTTTGAATGTATTTTTTGTTTTGAAAATAATATATATATATATATAATAAAATTTAAAAGAAAAAATAACTCGATATGGAGTACGAAAGAATAGAATAATAAATGTCTTTGACATCCAATTATACCACTGAAAATTTTTTTTCATTTTTGAATGGCAGTTCCAAAAAAACGTACTTCTATCTCGAAAAAGCGTATTCGTAAAAAAATTTGGAAAAGGAAGGGATATTGGACATCGTTGAAAGCTTTTTCGTTAGGGAAATCACTTTCTACAGGTAATTCAAAAAGTTTTTTTGTACAGCAAAATAAATAAAAAACACTATAATAATTAGAATTAGCCTAACTTAAAAACCAATTTGTTAAAATACATATAAAACAAAATAGGAAGCAAAAGAAGAAAAAAAGATAATATATAGATAAAAAAGAAAGGTTCACATTTTTTTAGTTATAAAAAGGGGATTCGTTTTTTCCCCATCACTACCATCACTACCTTCACTACTTTGAGACAATAATAAATAAAGATCTTTTATTTCCTCTTAATGAGGAAATAAAAGATCTTGAAATTAATTACTTTAAGTGATCAAAAAATCTTATGTTTGTACTGTTTGTACAATATAAAAAGATACATAAAAAAAATATTTTGATAATTTTTTTTATTTCTCTTGAGCAATTAGGAAAATCTAATTTTATTTAAAATTGCTAAGGGTTTTGAAGAAGTTTTTATTTTTCGAAATTTTTTTCATCATATAAAAGAAAAAAAAAATGATAAAGAGCATTTAGAGTTTTGTCTTTGGGTTGAAGTTCCAACTACTTGAATTTAGTTACATTTTTCATTGTATTCTAGAAAAAATATAAAGAACAAAAAGTGAATTTAAATAATTTTAAATAACTCAGAAAAAAAAACAAAAAGATCTTAATTTAATTATTTAATTAAAACACCAATACCTACTTCAAAAAGTTTTAATTTATTTAATCAATTGGAAATTTGAATCAATTGCCTTCTTTATTTAAATTTTAATCTCGACGATTGAATCAAAACTTGTTAATATTGTTTTGAACAAGTTGCCGCTATGGTGAAATTGGTAGACACGCTGCTCTTAGGAAGCAGTGCTAGAGCATCTCGGTTCGAGTCCGAGTAGCGGCATAAGATCTTCTAAAAGAGATATTATAAGTTTTATAATCAAAATAATACCCGACTCCTTTTTCTAAAATCGGGTAAAACCTAGTATTAATTTATTAATTTTTAACAAATTTTTTATGATTTTTTCAATTTTAGAGCATATATTAACTCATATATCTTTTTCGGTCGTTTCAACTGTACTGACAATTTATTTTGTAACTTTATTAGTTAATTTAGATGAAATCATAGGATTTTTTGATTCATCAGATAAAGGAATCATAATTACGTTTTTTGGTATAACAGGATTATTATTCACTCGTTGGATTTATTCAGGACATTTTCCATTAAGTAATTTATATGAATCATTAATTTTTCTTTCGTGGGCTTTTTCAATTATTCATATGGTTTCCTATTTTAATAAAAAACAACAAAATAACTTAAACGCAATAACTGCGCCAAGTGTTATTTTTATTCAGGGTTTTGCTACTTCAGGTCTTTTAAACAAAATGCCTCAGTCTGCAATATTAGTACCAGCTCTCCAGTCCCAGTGGTTAATGATGCACGTAAGTATGATGATATTAGGCTATGGCGCTCTGTTATGCGGATCATTATTATCAATAGCTCTTCTAGTGATTACATTTCGCAAAGTTGGACCTACTTTTTGGAAAAAGAAAAAAAAAAAAAAAATTTTATTAAATGAATTATTTTCTTTTGATGTACTTTACTACATAAATGAAAGAAATTCTATTTTACTACAACAAAACATTAATTTTAGTTTTTCTAGAAATTATTATAGGTATCAACTGATTCAACAATTAGATTTTTGGAGTTTTCGTATTATTAGTCTTGGATTTATCTTTTTAACCGTCGGCATTCTTTCAGGAGCTGTCTGGGCTAATGAGACATGGGGTTCATATTGGAACTGGGACCCAAAAGAAACTTGGGCATTTATTACTTGGACTATATTCGCAATTTATTTACATATTAAAACAAATAGGAATGTTAGGGGTATAAATTCTGCAATTGTGGCTTCGATCGGTTTTCTTTTAATTTGGATATGCTATTTTGGCGTCAATCTTTTAGGAATAGGTTTACATAGTTATGGTTCATTTACATCGAATTAAAGTAACAAACAAAAAGGAATCCAAATCTAAATAAAAAAAAATAGCATCTATATCTAACTTCATATAAATTAAGAAATCTTAGTAGGAAATAATCAAGAACCTTTTGAATCAAGTAGTACAATGATTCAAAAGGTTCTCACAATACAAAGACCAAAGACTTCTTATTATAATTCACTTTAATGCTTTTTTTTAGTTCCTGAAAACTATCCATAAAAATAATTAGATAAAATGGATTCGACCTTGTCACTTGCTAATGAGAGCACAAAATCAGGATAAATCCCAATACCTATTATGGGTAGAAGAATAGAGATTGAAAGAAATAACTCTCGGGGTCCAGAATCAAAAAAAGAAAAGTTTTTGACATTAATTAACTTGTATCCATAGAACATTTGGCGTGACATAGATAATAAATATATAGGAGTTAATATCATTCCAATTGCCATTACAAAAATAATGAAAATTTTGGAAATTAAGAAATATTTTTGGCTGGTAATTATTCCAAAAAAAACAATTAATTCTGCAATAAAACCACTCATGCCCGGCAATGCAAGGGAAGCCATCGATAAAATAGTGAACATTGTAAATATTTTTGGAATGGAGATAGCCATTCCACCCATTTCATCAAGATAAACAAGCCTAATTCTATCATAACTCGTTCCTGCCAAGAAAAAAAGTGCAGCGCCAATAAATCCATGAGAAATTATTTGTAAAATAGCTCCATTAAGTCCAGGATCCGTTATAGAACTAATACCTATAATTATAAAACCCATATGAGATACAGAAGAATAGGCTATTCTCTTTTTTAAATTACGTTGACCGGGAGATGTTGAAGCTGCATAAATTATTTGGATTGTACCGACTACCATCAACCAAGGAGAAAACATAGAATGAGCGTGGGGTAATAATTCCATATTGATTCGAACCAACCCATATGCTCCCATTTTTAATAAGATTCCAGCGAGAAGCATACAGGTACTGTAATGTGCCTCACCGTGGGTGTCAGGTAACCAAGTATGTAAAGGTATAATCGGTGATTTGACGGCAAAAGCAATAAGAAATCCAATATAAAAAAGTATTTCGAGTGTAACAGGATAAGATTGATTAGCTAAGAGTTCTAAATTTAATGTTGGTTCGTTCGAACCATATAAACTTATACCTAAAACTCCTATTAATAAAAAAATAGAACTTCCTGCCGTGTACAAAATAAATTTTGTAGCCGAATACAGACGTTTCTTTCCACCCCACATGGATAAAAGTAGATAAACGGGAATTAATTCTAATTCCCACATGATGAAAAAAAGTAGAAGATCCCGAGAAGAAAATGATCCTATTTGACCGCTGTACATTGCTAACATCAGGAAATGAAATAATCGGGAATCCCGAGTAACTGGAAAAGCCGCTAAAGTGGCTAAAGTAGTAATAAATCCCGTCAGTAAAATCGTTCCTATAGAAAGTCCATCTATTCCCATTCTCCAGTAAAAATCAAAAAAATTGATCCATTTATAATCTTCGGACAGTTGAATTAACGGATCGTCCATTTTAAAATTATAACAAAAAGCGTAGGTCGTTAGAAGAAGTTCTAAGATACAAATGCATATAGTATACCATTTATTGACTTTATTTCCCCTATGCGGGAGAAATAACATTAATGAACCAGCAGATATTGGAAAAGCAACAATTATTGTTAACCAAGGAAAATCATTCGTGGTAAAGACAAGATACACCAGGTCCAAGGAACGCGTACTCAAAAAAAATATATAAATAAAAAAATATAATTTAACTTTTTTGAGTACGAGTACTTGTCAATAAAAAAAAATAAAATGTATTCCAAATTTATTCAAATGAGGTTTTCGGTAACGCATCAATAAGCTAGACCCATACTTCGAGTTGTTTCATGCCATAAATAAACTCGAACGCTCAAAAAATCCGTTGGACAGGCGGATTCACATCTTTTACAACCAACACAGTCCTCGGTTCTTGGAGCAGAAGCTATTTGCTTAGCTTTACATCCATCCCAAGGTATCATTTCTAATACGTCTGTAGGGCATGCTCGAACACATTGAGTACATCCTATACAGGTATCATAAATTTTTACTGAATGTGACATAGGATCGATAGTTTTTTTAATGTCATAAATTTTCAATCTAGTAAACTTCTAACTGAATGGTATATTAAAATACTAGATGAAGCAATGATTTCCTTTAATAGAATTTTTGTAATGAATTCTGGCTCAATTGATAAAAAATGGGGCTAAAATACTTTGATTTCTTAGATTTTTACAAATATAATCTCGTAGGTCATAACTTATCTATCATATATGCAAATTTCAATCTATAATTTTTTTAGTTATGTTACTTATTTAATAAGGTCGATTGGTTTATGCGAGTTGATTTTCTGTTACGATAAATTGACGAGACTATAGCTAATCCAATAGCTGCTTCAGCGGCTGCAATTGCTATAACAAAAATGCAGAAAATTTCCCCTTTTAGTTGGGAATTATCAAAAAAATCAGAAAATGTTACGAAATTCATATTAACTGCATTGAGTATAAGTTCAAGACACATAAGAGCCCTAACCATATTTCGACTCGTGATCAATCCATAAAGACCAATCAAAAATAAATAGGCACTCAAAACAAGTACATGTTCGAGTATCATTCAGCAACTCCTTATCAATTTTGATTCATTTCAATATGAAAAATAATTCACCGGATTCCATCAACTAGAATATAACAAAAAAGTACGAATAAAAACAATATTTAGGTAAAAAAATTTTTTAAATATATATCAAATATAAAAATTGATCCTTAAAATATGAAATAGTATTCAATCAAATTTAATTGAATGAACGGAAAAAATCATAACATACACAAAGTTTTCTTTGGTCTTTAATAATTTAGAACATTTTTTATTGACGAGCCACAGAAATTGCACCTATCAAAGCAACTAAAAGAATTATTGAAATGAGTTCAAATGGCAGAAAAAAATCTGTTGATAAATGAATTCCTATTTGTTGACTATTACTTATTAAATCTTGCTCTAGAATCTGGTTTAATTTTGTAGTCCAAATAACCCCGTACCATGACGTATCGAGAATAGTAGACATTAATAAAAAAAGAATAGTTGTACAAACCAACGAAGTAATCCCATTCCCAACGGTCCACAGATTGAAATCTGTGGAATATTCTGAATCATTCATGAACATCACAGCAAATATGATTAAAACATTTATGGCCCCCACATAAATAAGGAGTTGTGCAGCAGCTACAAAATGGGAATTTGATAGAATATACAATAAAGATATACAAACAAGAACAAATCCTAAGGAAAAGGCTGAAAATATTGGGTTGGGAAGGAATACCACTCCCAGACCTCCTACTAGAAGACCGGATCCCAGAAAAACTAAAAGAAAATCATGTATTGGTCCAGGCAAATCCATTATATTATTAAAATAAGAAAAAAATCGAAATCCTTTTCATGACCTTATTAATTTAACCAGGAAATTTTTTTTTAATATGTTTCTAATAGAGTGAAATTAGAATCTAATGGATATGAATTGATGTAGATACAATTATTAGACAGTTTCTCTTTTTTTATTCTAAAGTGTATTTTCAACCTATCTATTTCAAGAAAGTAATTACGAACATATTATATTAAAAGAATGTGCCTTAATACTTAATATTATTTTATTATATAAATACAAGTTTTTAATTAAATTCTTTATATAATTCAACAATTTGGAATTCTTTTTTTAATCAAATTAAAGGGTTTACCCCATTTTTTGTTTGAGGTGAATTCCAAATTGTTCGAATAGTGTAATCGTCAATTACTGACATTGGTAAACGACCCAAAGCTATTTGATTATAATTCAATTCGTGACGATCATAAGTGGAAAATTCATATTCTTCAGTCATTGACAAACAATTTGTTGGACAATACTCAACACAATTACCACAAAATATACAAATTCCAAAATCAATACTGTAATTAAGCAATCGTTTTTTTCGAATATTAGTTTCCAATTTCCAATCAACAACAGGCAAATCTATAGGACATACTCGAACACATACTTCACAAGCAATGCATTTATCAAATTCAAAATGGATTCGACCACGGAAACGTTCCGATGTTATTAATTTTTCATAGGGATATTGAATAGTTACAGGTAAACGATTTGTGTGGGATAAGGTAATCATGAAACCTTGACCAATATACCTTGCAGCTCGTAGGGTTTGTTGACCATAATTCATGAACCCGGTTATCATAGGAAGCATATTGTAATTATCTCTGAATAATTTTATCTTTGTTTCTTTCTCTTGTTTAAAACAAATCAAATAATGAATATATTGGATTCATTTTCAATTTAGAGTGAAAAGAGTTGGAAAGAAGTTGTTAATAATAGATTACCAAGGGAAATAGGTAAAAGAAATTTCCATCCAAGATTTAATAGTTGATCCATTCTTAGCCTAGGTAAAGTCCATCTTGTTGCGATAGAAATGAACAAGAACAAATAAGTTTTAGCTAATGTAATAAAGATACCAATTGTTGTTCCAAAAATTTGATCCCTTTGAAATAGCTCCAGAATAGATATATACGGAATAGAAATATTCCAACCGCCTAAGTATAGAACTGTTACAAATAATGAGGAAATTAATAGATTTAGATAAGAAGCAACGTAAAATAAACCAAATTTGATACCTGAATATTCAGTTTGATAACCTGCTATTAATTCTTCTTCCGCTTCTGGTAAATCAAATGGTAACCTCTCGCATTCTGCTAGAGAAGAAATTAGAAAAATGATAAAACCTATAGGTTGACGCCACAAATTCCATCCCCAAAAACCATATTTTGATTGTGCCTCAACTATATCAACTGTACTTAAACTGTTAGATAATCCTAGTCGGCGAGAACATTACTATTTTCACCGCTATTTCAGAACCGTACATGAGGTCTTCGCCTCATACGGCTCCTCGGGGGCCATAAATAAATCTAAGGACCAGATTATCATTTAGATGGATATGATGTGTTCTAAAATGGATTAAATATATCTGGGGTCCCGAATTATACCAATGGAATTCTGTCTGCTCAAATTCTAAGAATAAAAAACGCGCTTCGGAATTCATCTCACCCTTTACAAATATGAATTTCTATTTGTTGAGTAATAACTTAACCCTTTAATAAAATACTCCTTGTAAAAATAAAAAAAGGTATTTCAGCCCATCGTGGTTTTCGATTACGAAAAATAATTAGACATCCTATTTGTTTATTATTCATGACAGAAATTCTATTTTATTTTCGAAATATATGAAAAAAAAGATCCTTGTTTCGTTCCTATTCTTCTTTCTTTTTTAGAAAAAAGTTGGTAGACTTATAAAAAATAAAGGATTATTTCGTTTCTGATAGTCATTACATTTGTCGGTGGATAGGAGCATACTCTGAATCGGAATCTTGGGGAGTACTGTCTTATCGTTTCTACAAATTTCAAGCCCCAATTAACCTTCTTTTTTTTTTCTTATGTTAGGCCTAAATATCCTTTTCAATTTGGTTAATCTCTATTACAAATTCTTTGTGTATTTTGGTGTTTCTAACCATCCACTCACTTTTACCTAATTGCCGCTCACTTTGTAATACATGTATGTTAATCTATATAACTGATAGTGAAAACGTCATCCGGTTAATATATTTAACCCGCTTCAAGCCAGGATGACTAATCAACCAACCTTGGGGTAAAGTGATTCTTACACTTATGTTTATTTCCCTTTAACCTTTGTACATAGGAAATGAGACTCAATTTTTCTTTTTACTGCAAATTTCTGAGCAGTTTTTTTTCACTCATATATAACTATCAAATTTCTTTTATTAAGATTAATTCGAAAGATAAATATATATTCCGTTTTTTAACTGATTCGTCTAGAAGAAACGGAATAGTAAAAATAAACGTTTATGTTTCAACGAATCGCACGTAGAGATATTGATAAAACACATAGAGTTAATGGTATTTCATAACTAATCGATTGGGCAGCAGCTCGCAGACCACCTAAAAAAGAATATTTATTATTTGATCCATATCCTGACATAAGAAGTCCAATAGGAGCAATACTTGAGATGGCAATCCATAAAAAAATACCGATATTGAGATCCGCTAAAACAAGGTGATTGCTAAAGGGAATTACTGAATAACTTAGTAAAATAGAGATAACTGCTATAGATGGTCCAATACTAAATAAAGGAGTATTTCCTCTAGATGGACGAAGATTTTCTTTGAAAAGTAGTTTTGTCCCGTCGGCTAGAGCTTGAAGAATTCCCAACGGGCCGGCGTATTCAGGTCCAATACGTTGTTGTATCCCTGCAGATATTTCTCTTTCTAACCACACAATTACTAGTACACCTGTTACGATTCCCAATACAAGAGAAAATATAGGGACAAATATCCATATGAGTTCATAGACCTCTTTTAAAGATTCCAATTTAACAAAAGAATTTATAGTTTGGACTGCTGTTGCATAAATTATCATTTTAACGATCAACTTCTCCCATAATTATATCTATGCTACCGAGTATCGTCATAATATCAGCCAATTTCATTCTTTTAACTAGTTCAGGAAGAATTTGCAAATTAATAAAACCCGGTGGTCGGATTTTCCATCTCCAAGGAAAACCGCTTTGATCTCCTATGAGAAAAATTCCCAACTCCCCTTTGGGAGCTTCAACTCTTACATAAAGTTCTTGTTTCGATAATTCAAAAGTAGGAGAAGGTTTTTTACTAATGAATCGATATTCAAAATCATTCCATTTTGGATTCCTTTTTCTATCAAAGCCCCTGCTTTCTAAATTCTCATAGGGACCCCCTGGAAGTCCTTCCAGAGCCTGTTGAATAATTTTTATGGATTCTGTCATTTCGCTAAGTCGTACTAAATAACGAGCTAATGAATCTCCTTGTTTTTGCCACTGAATTTCCCATTCAAATTCATCGTAAGACTCATAACGATCAACTTTACGAAGATCCCATGGTATTCCGGATGCGCGTAGCATTGGTCCGGATAAACCCCAATTTATTGCTTCTTCCCCACCAATAATCCCAATTCCTTCAACCCGTTCTAAAAAAATAGGATTTCGTGTAATGAGTTTTTGATATTCAACAACCTCTGTTAAAAAATAATCACAAAAATCCAAGCATTTATCTATCCAACCATAAGGTAAATCAGCCGCTATTCCTCCAATACGAAAAAAATTATGCATCATTCTCATACCGGTGGCAGCTTCGAATAGATCATATACAAATTCTCGTTCTCTGAAAATATAGAAAAAGGGAGTCTGTGCACCAATATCTGCCATAAAAGGGCCGAGCCATAACAGATGAGAAGCTATACGACTCAATTCCAGCATAATTACTCTGATATAGCTGGCCCTTTTAGGAACTTGAATATTTCCCAATTGTTCTGGTCCATTTACTGTTATTGCTTCTGTAAACATAGTAGCTAAATAATCCCATCGCGTTACATAAGGTAAATATTGTATAATTGCTCGGTTTTCTGCAATTTTTTCCATTCCTCTGTGTAAATAACCTAATATGGGTTCACAGTCAACAACATCCTCACCATCTAGAGTAACAATTAAGCGAAGAACACCATGCATGGATGGGTGGTGAGGTCCCATATTGACTATCATAAGATCTTTTCCTGTAACTGGTCTCTTCATAAGTTTTTCCTTGATTCGTTCTGGCATGAATTAGATTGCTGAATAAAGAAGTTTATCTAAAAATTCAAGATCTAAAAAATTCACTAATTCACAATTTTTTAATTTAACGAGTTTTTAATTCCCGAATATTCAACTGATTAATTAATTCTTTATAACGTACTCTATTTTTTTTTGACAAATAAGCCAGCAGTCGTTGACGTTTTCCCAGAATTTTTCGTAGACCCCGCTGAGATAAATAATCTTTTCTGTGCAATTCTAAATGTGAAGTAAGTCTTCGTATCTTATTAGTGAAACTAAATACTTGAAATTCAACAGATCCCCTGCTTTCTTCTTTTTGTTCTTCAAATGAAATGAATGTATTTTTTATCATAAAAAGAAATCCTTCCCCTTTTAATATGAATTGAAAGATATGAATTTTACTGATCAGTAATAATAATGGTAGTTTTTTTGTACAAGGATCTGAATTTAATTATCAACTTCTTAATTCTTCATTTTATAAAAAAAATCTAAATTTAGATCTCAAAAAGAAGGATTCTGTTAATTTATTTATGGATCCGCTCTAATTGGTATCTATGTTATTGATTAAATTAATCTCATGTATAAAGATTGAATTTAAAACAATCCCTCATATTTGTGCATATAGTTGTTTTCATATACCGTAACTTATTTATATTTATATAGTAAAAAGTATCTATCATTAATGAATTGGAAATCGCGTATACATGCGTATTCTTATCATACTGAAATGATTTCCGTTAGTAGTATTAAACCAATAGCGATTCATACAAGCTAAATCTTCTAATCGAAAATTGGGCCAAAGAAAGGATTTTAAATTAATTAGGTTATTTTTATCCTTATCAAGATCTTTCTTTTTATGCAAAACTGTGGTCAAGTTTTGAATATTCTTATCAAATCTTGAATTTCTATCCCTCGCTTTTTTTTTTTTTAAGTTGAAACAAATTAGAATTCGAAATTCTCTACGTCGTTTAGGGGATAGAATATTTTCAGGGACAAAGAAATCATAATTATTTTTTTTTCTATTTACAGTTTTGTTTTGATATTTTGTAATGGATTTTTCAAAAATTTTTTTATCAATATAGCTTTTTTTTTTGTATCTTTTACTTATTTTATGTTTATTTTTATGAACCAATGAAATACCTACGGTTCTATATATAATAAGTTGTCCATCGTTTTGTACAGACAAACGGACAGGTTCAATAATCAATATTCCTTTTTTCATTAATTTTGCAAAAGTGAAATTTTTCTCAATCATTAGAATGTCTAGGCTCATCTCTCCTCTTTCAATAGAAGATATCGCTATTTCGTTTGGATTGTTTAGTCTAACCAAGAGACAGTATACTTTTACATTATTGAGAATTTTTTGATTAAAAAAACAATTCCATCGCAATTGAAAACGCGAATATCTTGTCAGAAATAAATCAAGTTCCGCTTCTGTATTGCTTTTGTATTGTTTTTTATTTTTACGTTTTTTTATCGTTGATTCTGCAAAATTTTCTTCAATATTTTTTTCTTGGTTTAATAGAGCTGATTCGGGATTTCTTTTTTTTTCTTTATCTGATTCAAGCTCTACTTGACCGGCCGATTCTTTTTCTTCTTTATTCAGATTATAAAATCGAAGGGATTTTTTTTCATTTGATGGTAGAAAACCTTTTTTCTTTCGAATGATCTTTTTATTAACATTTATGTTTTCATTAAAATTTAAAAGAAGTAATTTGATTGGTATGACCCACGGTTTCATTTTATATGTACTAGAAAATAAGAAAAATTCCGGAAAGAAAAAAAATTCAAAATTTGTTATACGATGATTTAGTATTTCTTCATTCATTCCCATCCAATCAAAAAAGAAACTTTTTTTATTAGCAAGATCCGTCTGAGTTATTTGATCAATTCTTTGATAATTCTGAACTTTAGTATTAATGTATTTTTTTTTACTCTTGGTATCAACCCAGGGCTCAATATTTACTTTTTTTGTAAACCAAAAGTTAAGAATTCTCCAATCCAAATATTTTCTATGCCGAATTTCCCCCATACCCCGAATATTATATTTTTCTAGAAAAGAAGAGACTAAACAATTATCTAGGGCAATGCCTATAGACATGTCAAAAATTTTTTCTGTAGAATGAATAGAGTTATAGCAAAAAAGATTATATATAGAATCTTTTTTTACATTATGTTTTGGATTTAATAATGAGTCGGCCTCAAAAAATTTTTGTTTTTTATAATTATCAAATCTCTTTTTTTCATATGAATCCTCTTTGGTTAAACTTGGGTTTAGAACTAGAGAATCTTTATTTATTTTATTTTTCCAATTTTGGGGTACTAATCTAGCCCATGCAATCTGGGGTAAATTGTATTGATACTGACTTCGTAACCAGTTTTTCCATTGATTTACTTCGGAATTCAAAAAGGTTTTATTTTTCAATTCATAATGAAAGATTCCTTGTTCTTGAAAAAAAACCTTTATTTGATTCTTAACAAAAAAGGATGTTATGCATATGTTATATTCAAGAACAGCCTTTAATTTAGAAACGTTACTAACTTTAATTTGTGATAATTTGTAAAATACATATGCTTGTGATAAAGAGCATAGGTCATAACTCATTTTTTTTTTATTGGATATTAATTTTTTTATAGTCAAAATAAAATAAATAGTATTTTTTGTTTTTTCTCCATTTTCTTCATTCTTGTAACTATATTTATCAAGAATTGTTTTTGTTGATTCAAAAAAAAGTTGTGTAGTAATTCTTGGAATATTAATGATACCTAGAAAAATAGCTATAGACAGTTGTTCGATGCAAAATTTTAGAAAAAAAAAGGATTTACGAATTAATCGGGTATTTTTTCTTTTGAATGTCTGCCAAATTTTTTTTGATGACTCAATTATTTTAGAATCATAACGCAGTTTGGTACAACTATTAGTTAAGTTTTGTTTTTCTTTTGAAATAGCTTCTATTTGATTTCTGATTGTCTTTTTTCGATCAATCAAATTTTTTATTTTGTTTTCGCTAAGTGAAGAATTTGTCCACTCCATGGATTTTTTTTGAACAGATAGTTGATGAATCATCTGATTACTTATTATTGAATCTTTTTTAGGTTCATTTAATTCATATATTTCTCTCGGGCCAAATAATGGAATTAGATTTCGTTTTGAAAGGTCTTTTATCTTTCCTTTTATAAAAATAAAGTTTTTGAGAATCCAGTTTTTAATTTCTTTTGCGACTTTTAGGAAAATCGGTGCTCTTTCTTTGAAAATCCTTAAAACCACAAAAGACTTAGTTTTTAATTTTTTGATTCTTTTTTTTAATTCTTTAGAAATAGGTTCAAAAAAAGAAGACTTTCTTTGGGCAGAACCAAACGGTAGTTCGGTTTCCATTCCCCAAACTGTTAAGAAACAAAAATCATTTTTTTCTCCTTTGTCTTTTGTTTTTTTTAGTCGAGCCTTCTGAGATGCTTGAAATTTAGATTTATGCCAAGGTTTAAGATAAAAAGGAAATAGGATTTTTATCTGAATACCATCCGTTAACCAGTTTCTTGGAAATTCTGTTTCGGATAGTTGAACCCCATTATAAGTGCATTTAACATGCATTTCACGTTTCCAATCCTTTAAATCCTCGGACCACTCGGGAAATTGAAATAATAACATACGGACGCTATTTTTAATTATTATCAATAAAGGTAATATAATATATTTTCTAAGAATCGATTGAGTTACTAAGAGCGAACCTCTTATTATTTGAGCAAATTGGAAGCTATCCCAAGTTTCTGCAATTTCTATCCGTCTTTTTTCTTCTATTTTTGATTGTTCTTCTTCTTTTTTATCAAAAATTTTTTTTTTCCACATGAAATTTTTAAGAATTTTTTTTTTTAGCCCCCATATATCAAACGAAAAAAAAAAAAGTTTATCTATTCTATCAAAAAAAAGGGGGGAATGTACTTTTGCTTGAAAAAATTCCCAAATAACTGTTTTACGCCTTTGG